CCCGTGATTGCATAAGATTCTATTGAAAACGAATCCTAATGAGTCATTGGGTAGGATGGCGGAACGAACTAGGAACCAATTCCTTTCTTATGAAAAGTCATGTCATGAACTAATCATATAAAATTAATATAATATTAAATAGAGTAAATATTCGCCCGCGAAAATTTGTAGTTTTTGGATTTCCAAATTGCAGTCGCTATAATAAAATTAATTTTATATCAATCGAAATCGAATGCATTTTTAGTTATAGCCCAAAAAGTATATACAAATTTATAATATATTTTCAAAGACTCTTTTGATTTAATATATTTGAGTTTATTTATTTTTTTTATTTTTCTTTAAAATAAATAAAAATTATCTTAGAATTCTTTCATTCGCGAGGAGCTGGATGAGAAGAAACTATCATGTCCAGTTCTGTAGTAGAGATGGAAGTAATAAATAACCATCAACTATAACCCCAAAAGAACCCGATTCCGTAAACACCACAGAGGAAGAATGAAAGGAATATCTTATCGAGGTAATCATATTTGCTTCGGTAGATATGCCCTTCAAGCGCTTGAACCCGCTTGGATTACATCTAGACAAATAGAAGCAGGACGAAGAGGAATGACACGAAATGCACGCCGCGGCGGAAAAATATGGGTGCGCATATTTCCAGACAAACCAGTTACAGTAAGACCTACAGAAACACGTATGGGTTCAGGAAAAGGCTCCCCCGAATATTGGGTAGCTGTTGTTAAACCAGGGAGAATACTTTATGAAATGAGCGGAGTACCAGAAAATATAGCCAGAAAGGCTATTTCAATAGCGGCATCAAAAATGCCTATACGAACTCAATTCATTATTTCAGGATAGGAATGTAGAACCAAAAGAAAGAGGTTTTTCGGGCGAAAAAAAAAAAGAATTGTAGGTTTCTTTTTTTTTTTTGAAAAAACAATATTTCTTTTTTTTTTTTACGTCGACCTTTTGCATATACAGTACAAATAAAAATGATATGATTCAGCCTCAAACCCATTTGAATGTAGCGGATAACAGCGGAGCCAGAAAATTGATGTGTATTCGAATTATAGGAGCTAGTAATCGACGATATGCTCAAATTGGTGACGTTGTTGTTGCTGTAATCAAGGAAGCAATACCAAATACACCACTAGAAAGATCAGAAGTGATCAGAGCCGTAATTGTACGTACTTGTAAAGAACTCAAACGCAACAACGGTATGATAATACGATATGATGACAATGCTGCGGTTGTTATTGATCAAGAAGGTAATCCAAAAGGAACTCGAATTTTTGGGGCAATTGCCCGGGAATTAAGACAGTTAAATTTCACTAAAATAGTTTCATTAGCACCTGAAGTATTATAAGATGAGGCCATAATACAGTTTTACTCTTTATATTAGAGTATTTAAATGAACTTGATTAATTAGTAGATTGGTTGTGTTGCACGTATATGCCCTTAATAATTCATAAATGTTTAATAATTCAGAAATAATTCCAAAATAGCATGTTGATTATATCAAAATTAGGGGACAACAAAAATCTTAGTTTATTATGAGTAACGACACTATTGCTAACCTACTAACCTATATACGAAATGCTGACATGAATAAAAAAAGAACAGTTCGAATACCATATACTAACATCACTGAAAGCATTGTTAAAATCCTTTTACGAGAAGGTTTTATTGAAAACACGAGGAAACATGAGGAAAGCAACAAATACTTTTTAGTTTTAACCCTACAACATAGAAGAAATAGGAAAGGACCAGATAGAACTGTTTTAAATTTAAAACGGATCAGTCGACCTGGTCTACGAATCTATTCTAACTATCAACGAATCCCGAGAATTTTAGGCGGGATGGGGATTGTAATTCTTTCTACTTCTCGGGGTATAATGACAGACGGAGAGGCTCGACTAGAAGGAATCGGTGGAGAAATTTTGTGCTATATATGGTAATCCTTATGATATCCAAATTAGATACAGAACTTTCATATTTGTGAAACAATAGTAAAGGTTGGGTTTCTACTATTTTGCCCCCCACATTCGTTGATACCTCAAGTGAAAGAACAAAAATAGGTTCCTTTCGGTTTAATTTCTGAATCACTTTCCAACGCTATACTCTTGGGTTGGTTAGATAATGAAAATCTGACTCTACATTATGTTTCAAAAAGGATTCGACATTCTTTTTTATCCATCTACTACCAGTAAATAGAGTAAAAATTGAGTAAAGTCATTATGATTCAACCGGAGGACGTATAATTTATCGACTCTGAAACAAAGATTAGTTCGAAATTAAAAATTTCACGAAACTTATTTTCTTCCAATAAAATAAAGAGATTCAGAATTAAGTTTAAGGAATAACAAATATGAAAATAAGAGCCTCCGTCCGTAAAATTTGCGAAAAATGTCGCCTAATCCGTAGGCGAGGACGAATTATAGTAATTTGTTCCAACCCCAGACATAAACAAAGACAAGGATAATTTTTATAAAAAAAAAGCGGG